TCGGATTATTATGAATCGAACATAACTGATCTCCGTCCCAAACGAAGTGCCTGACCGCCCGGCCCTAATCCGTATTTATTATACAAGAGTACTTGGATTTGAACCAAGAACCTGAAGGTTGAAGCTTCGTATTTTGCCTATTAAACTATACTCTTTCAGAGAATATCCGATTCGAACGGATGCAGGTTTATCACCTAATAAAACTCAAACTTATCGCCTTAAACCACTCGGCCAATTCTCTAGCTTTAGTTTGCTTAACTTGCTGAGCAAGTTAAGCTAACAATAATTCCTCCGCGAATTGAACGCAGAACTTATTATTATCAATAATATGCTTTACCGATTAAGCTAAGGAATCTTATTAAGGAATGCAGGATTCGAACCTACAACTTTTTGTGTGTAAAACAAATGCTCTACCAATTGAACTAATTCCTCTATCATTTATGCGAAGCCACGTATGTTAGCTTTAAAAATGTTATAGCTTTATGCGAAGCATTACCTAGCAGTAATAGACTATGCCTACTGCGTATATCAAGAGCTTTATTTCATAGCCTTAATTGTTTTCTTCTTTTATAATTATTGCTATAGCACCTTATTATATTAATTCTAGCTAATTTCTATTTGTACTCACCCTCCAGGTTTTTAGTTTACTTGGTGTCAATTAACAAGTAGAAACACAGGACTAGCTCCTTTAAATTGCCTAGGGCTTATTTTATTCTTTTTAAAGAATCTATTCCTTCTTTAGTAGCGAAGCAAAAATGATCTTTATTTTGTAGTATTTTTTCTGCTATTTTTTTTAATAATGCTAGGGCTCCTATTTATAGCTTGCGCAGAAAAAAAAATACCTAAAGCTATAAATAAAGCTATAAAAATAGGAGCCTATTAAATCACATGCCTCACCTAAATACTCTAAATTCTATAATTTACTACTAGCTTGCTAGACGTAACCTAACAGATTATGCGAAGCGCGAAGCATAAAAAGGTATTATTTTTTCTATAATTAAAAGGCACTAGTTTTAGCTTGCTAAGCACTACAAATTTTACAACTTTGAATCTAACTAAGGCTATGAAATAATGCTCTTTATTATTCTTTTCTATTAAATTATCATATATTAAGTAATCTTTTGTATTTTTTCAATCGTGCCTCCTTTTAATTCTATAGCAAATGCGAAAATTACTCTTCAACCTATTTTGAAAAATAGCTAGCGTAGCTAAAGCTCTATTATTTTAGATTTTTTTTATTAAAAAAATCAAGATATAAAATAGCGCAAGCTATAGGCGCAGAAAATGTAGATTACCCTTGCTAAAAGCGACTAATTTTTTTATAAAAATAGGAGAAACCTAAGTCAGGGGATAAATGGTTTATATATTTCATTGCATTATAGCTAGCGCAGACGTTTTTAGGTATATTCCTTTTTACTCATTCTGATTGTCTTGTTTTATTGTTATTATTATAGCACCCGTCATTGCTAATAATAATATTATACTTGATAAGAATAATCACATATTATATGATGTATATAATATATTTCCTATTGTTGAAATATGACTTGTTTCTGTCATTGTACCATCTCAGTTATTACTTGTTACAAACATTATATTACTTGTATCGATGTTATTGACAGTTGGTAATATATTATTATAATTATAAGAAGGCACGCCTACTAATAATCAATTATTAGTATTTATTGATAAAGTATAAGGTAATAATTGGAATAAGCTATAATTTCATAATATACCTATAAATAAAGCTAAAGGTATACTATTTACATTATTACTTTGTAATTCACTTGTTCTTATATTAATAAGCATTAATATAAATAAAAATAAAATAGATACTGCTCCTATATATACTATTAAATAAGAAAAACCAATAAATGTTAATCCTGATAATATTAAATAGACTGAAATTGAAGCAAATAACCCTATTAAAAATAATAAAGAACCTATAGGGTTTTTATTTATAATTACTGTAATACCAAATAATACAGCTATAACACTTAATATATCTAAGAATTCTACAGTATAACCTGAAAAAGAATATTCATGTATAGATCAAATCATAATGAATTTATAGCGGGTAAAAAAAATATAATATAATATTATAATATTAAATATACGGGTAGTCAGAATCGAACTGACACATTTCGGGTGGAAAGCGAAAAGTCTACCTTTAACCTATACCCGCTTATCTTAATAATAATTATTAAGATATATATCTTAAGTTTCTATATTAAGAACCTCAATAATACATTGATACATATAAGAATAATCAAACTACATCCACAAAATGTCAGTATAATATACCTGCTTCATAACCTAAATGGTGATGATCTGTTAAATGATATGATATAATTCTTCATAAACCTACTGCTAAAAATATTGTACCTATTATAACATGTAATCCATGGAACCCTGTTCCAAAAAAGAAACATGTACCAAATACACCATCACTAATAGTAAATGATGATACTGAATACTCTATACCTTGGAAAATAGTGAATATTAATGCTAATATTACTGTAAAGATACTTCCATATATAGCACCTTTTCTTTCACCTTTTATTAAAGAATGATGAGCATATGTTATAGTAGCACCACTACTTAATAATATAACTGTATTTAATAATGGTAATTCAAAAGGATTTACAGGTTCTATACCCATAGGTGGTCATTGAGCTCCTAATTCTACTGTAGGTGTTAATGCACTATGAAAGAATGCTCAGAATATGGCTGCAAAAAATAAAGCTTCAGATACTATAAATAATATAACACCTAAATTTAATCCTTTTTGTACAGCCAGAGTATGGTTACCTAAATATGTACCTTCTGCTATAATATCTCTAAATCATAATGTCATAGATGCTATAACTGTAGCCATAGCTATAAAGAACACTATATAGCTATTACTAAATAAATGCATAGATAATGCACCATTTACAGTTAAAGTAAACAATGATATACTTGTATATAAAGGTCAAGGACTAGGAGATACTAAATGAAAAGGATGATCTTGAAAATGATTTCTTGTTAAGTTTGTCATGTTTTTTTGTTATTAATTTTCTAGCTTAAGTTTACTGAATAAAAATTTCTTTATTTATATATGAGTCCTTAAAATGAATCGAACATTTATCATAATATTAACAGTATTATGCTCTACCGTTGAGCTATAAGAACTTTAACGGAAAAAAGGTGAATCGAACACCTAAATGTAAAAACATAACACATAGCAAGTGTCTTACCCTACCAATGGAAACTTTTCCTATCAGTTAAAGTTAAGCAGTAAGCTAAACCATTGCTTTATATTTTTTTTGTTAAAAAAAAATAGCGGAAGCTAGTGCTTAAAATTCATCTCGACCTAGATCAGCATCGAACCGACATCTATTTCCGTGACAAGGAAATCCTTTACCTATTAAGTTACTAGATCTAATAGGAGACGAGGGATTCGAACCCTCAAAACATAATCATGTACTAAATTTACAGTTCAGCCCTTCTTGCCTATAAAGGAACCCTCCTTAAGAGTAGCATTAAGCTAACTCTCTTATCTATTGTTCAGGATTAATTATTCCCGCGCAACTTCCACTACGCGAACCGTATTTCGACTTAACACTAATTAGAGCTATACATGCGAAGAATTTTATATTAATATATACAAAATCTAATTATTTTATTTTTTTACTATAAAAGAGCAAACTTATTGTATTAACTCCTTTCAGCATGCGACGAGTGGTTAGTACCAATCCGATAAATATTCACCGTGACATGGTGATTCACGATTACTAGTAATTACTTATTCATATAGTCGAATTTCAGACTACAATCCTTTTTATTTCCTATTTTGGAGATTTGCTAGAATTCACATTTTGGCATCTCTTTGTATAGGCTTATGTGGCACGTCTATAGCCCACAATATTAAGGCCATGATGACTTGTCTTACTCCCTTTTTTCTTCCCAAATTATAGGGTCAAATGCTTTATAGTAACTAGATATAGCTTTAACTAAGCCCTAGTTTGTACGAATAAAAATAAAGCAAGGGATTGCGTTAATTCATGGAAACCACAGTTTCACAACATCAACTGAAGACAGCCGTGCAACTCCTGTAAAATATACAAATTGTGGTAAGGTTTTTCGTGGATCATCGAATTAAACAACATACTTCACTACTGGTGTCAGAAACGGTCTAGTGATTTCAGTTCCTGCGTTGCCACATTACTCTTGAGGTGAAATGCTTACATTTTCATTTATAGACTAAATTTTTATCTAACCTATGGCATTCATCATTGACTGCAAAGACTACTGGGGCTACTAGTCCTGTTCGTGACCTATGCCTTCGTCCTTCAACGTCAGTTATTACTTAGAAGGTTGCCTACGCCTTTTCTAAGTCCCTCCAGTATAACAAAATTTTATCTCTACACTTAAGGTACTACCTTCTTCTATATAACTCTAGTCTTTTGCTATTTTTTTTATAAAAAAATTGAAGCAGACCGTTTGAGTACCCTTTAAACCTAATTAAGATGAATAACACTAGTCTCTTACGTATTACCGCGACTGCTGGCACGTAATTGGTCAAGACATAATATATATATCGTCATTATCGATATATAAACAAAGTTTCATTCAATACTAATTTAATCTTTAATTTGTGTTAGGAGGCTCCGCCTACTAATTAAAGACTATATTTACATATAGCTTATTAAAACGTAGCCTGTCACAACACAAAAATAAAGACTTAACACTTCTCCAAGTTGCCAGTTCAGCCGTTAGGCCATTGACCAATATTCCTCACTGCTGTACTAACTTGCATTGGGCTTTTTTCAGACCCAATGTGGTCGATCAACCTTTCAGTTTCGACTACGAGAGTTAAGGCTAGTGAAGACATAACCTTCACTACTACCTATCTCGAAAATATTTATCATCCTCTTAAAGCGGGAATACTTAATCCCTTTATTATATGAAGAATTTATCTTCACTCTAAGGCCGGCATAAATATTGTTATACTCACCTGTACACCACTTTTTAATTATGAGCTTTATAGGCAAAGCCTCTTAACTTACATGGTAAGCTAAGCCACCCTTAATTAAAACGTTCGATTAGCATGTGTCAAGCACTTGGACAGTGTTCAATCAGAGCCATCACCAAACTCAACTATATTACTATATGTTCTAATTTTTTAAAGAAAAGAAATAAACTATATTATGTTTTGTAATTTACTAGCTTTAGCTTGTTAAGTAAGCTAACCAAGCTAATACTATTAGCAAACTATAAATTGAACCTTTTAATTGAAAATTCTTATTTTCATTATTTAGATTAGTTACGAAAAACCTTTCTATTAATTTCTTATTATAATATTTATATCTTATTATATTTATATTCAATATTACTATTATATAATTTTCCCTAATTACATAATTTTTCTTTTACTTTAATTTGATAGGCTACGTATATTAAGGCTATGAAATAAAGTTCTTTATATATTTTATTCGGCGACGTCTATTAATTTAGCTTAGAATATTAGACTAGCTTTCTATTGTTATAAACTACACATAATAAAATAAATTAAACTATAAGCTATGCTTATTAATGTAAATCTAATCCATCTTTAATATATGCTGAAGCTAATACTACAAACACTTGTGCTTGGATAAAGGCTATTACTAACTCTAATCCTGAGAACATTATTATAAATGTTAATGGTATTAATCCTATTATAAAGAATATTATTCCTGAATTCATTATATTATATACAAACCCACTTAATATACTTAATAACATATGACCTGATGTTATATTAGCACCTAATCTTAAACCTAATGATACATTTTTAGCTAAATAAGATATTAATTCGATTGTCACTAATAAAGGTAATAACACTAAAGGACAACCAGCTGGTACTAATAATGAAAAGAATTTTAATCCGTGTTCTTTAAATCCTATTATTGTTGCTGCTAATACGATTGTGAAACTTAAAGCAAATGTTAATGCGAAATGACCTGTTGATGCAAAGCTATAAGGAACCATACCTATTAAATTGTTTATTAAAATAAATACAAATAATGTATACATTAATGGAAAATATATTTGACCTCTTCCAGGGTTAATTTGGCTTGTTACTATATTGTGTATTGTTACATATAAAGATTCTTGAGCTATTGATCAGTTATTACTTACTAATTTATTATAATTAGTACTTAATATAGATAAACCTAATACTAATATACATCCTATTGTTAAATATAAGCCTATATTTGTTAATGATAAATGTAAGTTACCACCTAATATTTCTAAATTTAAGATGTCTCTTATTTCAAATTGATCTAAGGGACTTCTTATTTCTGTGAAAGCGCAAGCTCTTATGTTTTGATTTAACATTAGTAGTTTGAACTACTAATTATATATATGTCTTGAGAAAAACGAATTATTGCATTTATTACTTAGCTTACTAAGAATATAGTAAACAAAGCTAAAGTTACAAAATAATATTATATATTATTAATAAACATACGTGATAAGAATAGACGGACTATTCTTGGTAAAATATATTTAGATGATATATATAATACTATTACAATGATTGCGAAAGCAAATACTATTTCATTCATATAGTAAAAAGGTGTTAATTGAGGCATTTTATTATACTTTTATATTATAATTTATATACGCAATAAAGAGTCATAATTATATAATATATATTTATATTATACACTATATATTAAATTATTCATTGAATAATCTAATACGTTTAATATAATAGAAGGATAAATTCCTAATATTACTGTAAATGCTACTAATATAAATAATAAGATAAATTCTCTTTTATTTACATCATATACACTTTCATCTAAAAATCTAGTAAATGAACCACCAAATGCTGTTCTATTAAACATATATATTGTATATGCGGCTGAAAATACTATAGATGAACATGCAAATACACCTAATACAGGTAATCTTTCAATTATTCCATATAATGACATAAATTCACCTATAAAGTTTAATGTCAATGGAGCTCCACAGTTACCTAATGCTAAGATAAAGAATAATATGGCAAATATAGGCATTAATTGGGCTACACCTCTATAGAAGAATATACTTCTTGTACCTGTTCTATCATATAATACACCCCCGGCACATATAAATAGCCCACTTGATACAAATCCGTGAGCTAATCCTAAGATTATACTTCCTTCTAATCCTTGAATTGTATTACTAAATGCACCTATTAAATAAACTGCGGCATGACATACAGAACTATATGCTATTAATTCTTTTATATCTGTTGTTCTTAATGTACTAAAACTAGCATAAATTATTGTAATTACTGCTATTGTATATATTACAAATGTATAATCTAATGATGCTTTAGGTAACATAGGCAATATTAATCTAAATATACCATATAAACTTAATTTTAATACTATCGTTTTGTATTCTTGACCTACTCCTTTTTCAAGGCATGAGAAATCTTTAATTAAAGCTAAACTAATAATTAAGTAGGTGCTCTATTACTTTCATAATAGATGGGACCATATATTTACAACTTATAAAAATTTTTTAAATGATCTCAATTAAAATAAATTCTTTTAGAATTCATATTATTTTTAAGATTATTTATTTCTTCTAACTTTTTAGTTTGTTCTTTTTTTATCATTATATTTAATATTTTTTGTCAAGATAAGAAATCTAAATATTTACTACTAAATAAAGGAAACTTATTTAAATATGTTGTTAATATATAATTTGATTGGTAATTGGAAGTTCTAATTCAGTATTGATTAGTTTTTTGTTTAAATTTTAAATTAGTTAATAAAAATTCACTCAGTTTTGTCATAATATCTAGCATGTTTTTATCTTGAGTAGTTTTTTGAGCTAACTCTAATAAACACGCTATTTTATAAGTAGCACAGTTATTATTTTTAGTTACTCTAACGTAAAAACATCCGTCTGACTCAATAAATCCTGCTAATCAAGCATTACTAGATAAACAAGAGTTATCTAATGGAAGCTTTTCAGATATAATAGTTTTTTTACTTTTTAAATTAATTCATTCTATTAATCCATATAAATTATTTATTTTATGTGTTCTCATATAACCATTTATATGATTAGCTATTACAATTAAACCATCTAAATTACTAACAACATAATTATAAGCATTTTTGCCTTTAACTTTATAAATATTACCATGACCTATTTCTTTTTGTATTAATAATGGTAATGGTAAATCTTTACTATTAAATACAATAGTAATTGTGGCTGCACCTTTTTTCGGTATATAGATACAACCATCTCCTTCGATCAAACCAGCTAAGTATGAATAAAAATCAGTTATATTTAGCGTGTGGCCTCTGGGGATCCTGTTTAGTTTTATATTTGATGGACAATTTTGTATTGTTTCTATATTTTCTAATTTGCTATAATTAGCACACAGTTTCCTGCTGATTGACCTTTTCAGGTTTTTCCAGCATACAGCTAAATTTATAGCTGGCATAGATTTACCAGCTAATACTATACTACCCCCTAAAGGACTTTCAACATGAGCTTTTAATAATCAATTATTTAAAAATATTGTTGGTGTTTTTACAGCAAAAGCTATAAATATTCCAATAAATAGGAATACTTGTGTTGTATATTCAAAATTTAATTTAAATAATGTATCAAAATCAGTACTACCCATAATAGATGATATACTTAATATTGATAATAATAAGAATAATGAACCTCATACGTTATAAGCATAGGTATAGTTTATTAATATGCTTTTCTTTAATTTAGATTTACTAAAATTCATACCGGCTAACCGGCAATTCGGATAATAAATTTATTAATATTTTCTTAACGAGCTAGCGCCTTCATATTAGATTTTATAGATTTAATTTTAGATAGACCTTGTTCAGTTAAATGTTCTTTATTAAACATTAGATTTATGACTTTTCTAAAATCAGCATAATCTAAAGCTTTAACCCCTCTAATAGGATATTTATCGAACAAAGGTATTATTTTTTCAATGATATCCTGAAATTTAACTACTACAAAATATACAGCCGATTGTTTTAATAATAATTCAATTTTTCCACAGCCAAGATTAGAAATTAACATCTCCATTAATTCAATATCTCTACTATGTTGAACAATGTGGAATTTCAATACCACAGATTTGTGCGTAGCGACTAACTTAGTACTAGATGAATTACGTATAGAAATATGAAAACATCCATCACCACTAGCTAAACCTGCTATTCAATTTGGATTTATATTATTTTTAATTAAAAGGGATGGTCTAGATATTGGTTGAATATCAGGAAAAGCCAATTGCAATTCATCAGATAAACCTAAATTCATAGAAGCTCTTATGCAAAGAACTTTAATAAATCCTTTTCTATTTAGATGTTCTTTATTTTTAATTAATAAAACTGCATCTTTAAAAAGTAAATAATCAGCATATTTTTGGCTTAATAAAGGGTATTTATCAAAATGAGCTATTATTTTATCTAAATTTTTAAAAGATTTGACTGTATATTGTAAAGTAGTATGTCCATGCTTGGTTATACTACCTTCACCCTCAAAAAATTCTTTAACTTGATATAACAAATCATTATCTTTTTTGTGCATAGTGATTTTAAAAATACCTTGAATTTGATAACCCATTTTATAACGATCATTTTTTATAAAACTTATAGTAAAAGATCCTTCTGCCTCTACTAATCCTGTAACAAAATAAGGATCTAAAGTAGATTTAGTTGTATGTATAGATCTTTTAAATATACTATTCACTATTATACTATTATCTGAATGAGAATGAATTCTTCTTCCTAAAACAGGTTTCCCTGCGACTAGAGTACACTTTACGAAATCTAAATTTCTAGAATTCGAAGAACCATCTACTCGTTGCTCTTTTACACCTTCATTATTCTGTGTAGAATAATAAAAATGATTTAGATCCGCGATTGTCCATATATCTGCTACTTTTAATAGCTTTTCACTACGGAAAACTAGTGATGTTACCATACCCTGAGTCATTAATCAGGCCAGTAATAAAATTTCTCTTATTACTTTGGTTACTAGAGCTTTAGGAGTTCCCCGGAATTTGGTTCTTTTACACTTAAGGTTAAATGTATATAAAAATAAATAATAACTTGCATTTACTTTATTATCTGATCCGAATATACCTATTAATATAAATAAAGGAGGTAATATACTTTCAAAAAAAATATAGAATAACATAATATCTAAAGCCATAAATACAGCTAATAATAATGTTTCTAATAATAACATAATAATTAAATATGATTTAAGGTTTTCTTTAATTGAATCTCAATTAGATAATAAAGCTATAGGCATTATTATTGTAGTTAATAATATAAAATAGATAGATACCCCATCTATTCCTAAATATATATCAAATAATTGAACATTATAATGTTCTTGTATATATTGGAATTGATTAGTACTACTATTAAATAATATAAATGTTATTAATGAAAGAATTAAATTAATTATACTTGTTATTAATGCTATAGATTTAATAGATGTATTTTTATATGAATCTAGACTAGAGACTACAATTGTACCTATTAAAGGTATTGTCAATAATGAGGATAATAACATTTTAATAAAATGAAGAATTTTTATATTATTTGGATACAATTATGAACATGATTATAAAACTTTGTTTGTAGGCAAAGCCTAGGTAAAGCCTGTGCTTTTTTTTTAATAAAAAAAAGCTAGAAGCCTATTAACTTTAGAAAAAAGTATAGCTAGCCTTAACATAATAAATATTTATTACTTTTAGCTTATTTACTAGCTTTAGCTTGCTATTTTTTTTTATAAAAAAATACTAAAGACTAAAAAGTAAAATAATATAAGCTTGTTTTAAACATAACTAGCAAGCTATAAATGAATAGCAAGCTCATTAAAATAAACTAATATTAATAAATGATATATTTTAAATATATCACAGAGAAGGTATGAATACAATAAAAGCAAATAATATAAGTAATAATGCTGTTCAACAAAACGTATTCTAGGTACGATCTTTTTACTCTTTTATCAATAAGGAAGTTAAAATGTACTTATCTCTATATATTTTACCTCAATCCTTATATTTTACTAATGATGAAACTTTCAAATCTTCTAATAGATCCTTGTGTTTATCATAGAGCTTTATTTCATAGCCTTAATTAATTTTAAAGTATTTGGATCATATAAATAAATACTTTTACCAAACATCTTAGATATTTGTTTTTTATTTTGTAAGAGGTTTACCAAACATATGGTTGTTGTTAGATTTTTTTTGTAAAAAAAAAATAGCGCAAGCTATACATCGCGCAAGCTCTACTAACATGGTTTTATAAGTAACCCTTAAGAATAATAACTCATTAATAAACTTTAGAATAAGCTTACGTTTATAAAGTTTATTCCTAGAATATATAATAAAGATGGAACTAATATTATAAACGCAAATAATATTGGAAGTAATACTGTTCAACAAAAGGACATTAATTGATCAAATCTAATTCTAGGGAAAGACGCCCTTGTCCAGATAAATATAAACACCATCATTGAACTTTTTATACCTAATATTAAACTAGATAATAACCCATTTAATGCTGAACCTGTCAATTGTTCTCTGAATTTTGTATAAGTAGCAGATTCTAATCAATTTATATCAAAGAAATATGCATAAATACTATTAATTATATCAAATAAAGAAATTAAATGTATATCTATTAAATAACCACCTAAAAACAATATACTTGTAAATATACACATTAATACTATACTAGCATATTCAGCTAAGAAGAAAAATACGAAAATTACAGCGGCATGTTCTGTCATAAATCCGCTAACTAATTCTGATTCAGCCTCTGCTAAATCAAATGGTGCTCTATTTGTTTCGGCTACAGATCCAATAAAGAATATTATTAATATACAAAACAAAGGTAAAGCTAATCATACTATTTTTTGAAATTGTACATTAATATTCAAATTTAATGAATTATTAATAATTATAATTATTAATAATACAGAACTTAATACTAATTCATAACTTATTAGTTGAGCTGTACTTCTTAATGAACCTAAAAAAGCATATTTACTATTAGCACTTCATCCTGCTAATAAAATACCGTATGTTGCTAATGATGATACAGCTAACATAAATAATATTCCTAATTCCATATCACCTAAAGATAAACCAGGACCATATGGTATTACAGCATATCCTAATAAAGCAAATATTAAAGTAACAATAGGACCTAAGAAGAATAATACTAAATTAGCTTGAGTAGGTGCTATATATTCTTTTAATATCAATTTTAAGGCATCAGCAAAAGCTTGTAATAGTCCGTAATACGAATTCATCTTAATTTATCCATTTATATAACGATATAATACAGGAAAAGTTATAAGACTTTCTCCCTAAATAGTTATAAACTATCCATTTAACAGGTATAAAATTTATACCCTGTACTTTTTCAAATAAGGTCTGACTATATCTTAAGCTAGGGTAAATCCCAAGCCCATCACCATTTAGTCGATGAACTGCACACCTTTACTATATTAATAGCAGTCGATGCTTGGCTGCGGATTTCCTATTTCCTTTCGTGCATCTATTTTGATTTTACTGTACCACGAGTCATTACCTGTGCCATGTATTAGTTACCTAATACATTTAGTTAAAATAGCTTTAAGGGGTCTCCGCAATTTGACGATGTATAGCAAAAGGTTCACTTTCACTAAGGCCAAGTAAAATATCTTACATTTCACTTGAACTTTTTTTATGAAATTATACTAAAAAAATATAATTCTTTATAATTTATATTAGTGTCTAAATAGAGGCACACCACTAATTGTTTTTGTACTAATTTTTAATTGTTTAGATGCTTCTAATTTTGAAGTATAATAAGGTTTATTATTATCTAGTAATACGTATTCCCCGTTAACTTTTTTACATACTTTTAAATAAACAGTCCTATTGACAGCTTTTTGAGTATTACTAATTAATAATTTTTTCTCTGATTCAGTTAATTCATGACTAAAAATTAATATTCATTTATTATCTTTTATTATAGCTAAATTAGTATCCATATTATTTAATATGGTTCTATAGTCTATGTTAAAATAATCAGCTGCTTTTTGCATACTAGCAAATTTATCAGTTAGTAATTCCAAAGTTAAAGCATCATAAACTCATACTTTACAATTATTAAATTTTCTTAATAAAGATATTTCTTTTAATTTTTCTAGAGGCACGCCACTAAATTCGTGGGTAAATAAATATTTACCTTCGATACCACCTTTAATTCATTTATCTAAATGATTAGTTATAATTCTATGTTGTACATTTAAAAGTTTAGCCACAGCACCTTTGGATTCATATATATTTTTAACCATAATCCCATTTTGGTTTATAAAATATATTCAAATATTTTGAGCTTTAGTTTTATCTAATTCTATACCTAATGTAGCATCACTTACTAATTTTTCAACTAATTCTTTAGTAGCAAAGCACTACTTTATTAGTTAAAAATAAGTTATTCCTATAAGGTACATATGTGTTTAAATAAACTTTTAAAGTTTCTCGACCAACATTTAAATAATTAGATAATTCATTTAAACTATTAAACATAATACAATTACTATCTAATTCTCCATTAATATATTTATAAAGATAAATATTTATACCTTGAGTAGGCGGAGCCTCTTAATTTCAAAATTGGATTGCAATTGTTTAAGTTTTTCGTATAAAGAATCATAGGTTTGAATACCATTAAAATTACTTTTAAAGATAGTATTTAATAAAGGTAAATATTCTTGCAAATAATAGTTTTCTCTATTTTTTTGCATATTAAGATCATAAATTTTTATCAGAGAAAATATGAATTTATCTCAACCAATAGTTTTAGCAAAAGTATGGAATCTATCATTCAAATTAACATTAAGGTGGCTTTTAAATCTCTAGCTTGCGCCGGAAATCTTTAGCTCTACCAATATAAAAAATATTAGAGTTATTTTTTAAAGTAAACATATATATCCCACCTTTTCCTTTTATAGTTTTAAAATATGTATTAACATAAGATAAAGATAATAAATCTTCACATACGCTTACTATATTCCCTTTAAAGGGTTTCAAAGGAGCTTACGGTTTTTATATAAAATTTCAATAGATTTATCATTATGATAAAATCTTTTTAAAAAAAGTCTATTTATTTGACCTACAGCGTTAGGCCCTAATCTTCTTTGCATACTAGCCATTGTTTTTCTTTCAGCTACTGTTACATAAGCTACTACTAATAATGCAGGAAGCATTAAAATAATAGTTTCTATTATAGACAAAATAGTTATATTCATTGTTTTTACATAGTTACAATTAATAAATAATTATAAAAAATAATTTTATAGTTTAATATTTTTTTAGGTTTTTCGTGCTATTTATAGCTTGCACTATTTTTTTTTACAAAAAAAATCTAATAAAAAAAGTAAAGGTATAAAATAGCGCAGGCGACTAAGCATAACATTAACATTGTTTATTTATTAATATGTATGGTAGGTATTAAATTAATTTGTTAAAAGCTTTAGTTATTGTAATGATAATAAATAACTTTATTTCATAGCCTTACTATATAATATATTGATGTATACATATAACAATCTTTATTACAAGCCCTCTGCTCTACTATTAGTATGATATGTTAGCATATATAAAGCTAAAAAACTATAAGTAACGAGCTTTATTTCATAGTCTTAAAATAACGATTTGTGCAGCAGCTTCTTATTTTTATAAAAAAAAATAGCAGCCGTTTTAATTAATTCATAGGTATATCCTATAATCTATTTTGTTAATATAATAGCCTATAAATAATAAGATATTAATAGAAATAAAATAGTTTAATATATTTCCATACTTTGTTTATCTTATTGAGCAAGCTAAGTCTTAAAATAATAATCTCATCCTAGAATCGAACTAGGATTATAATATTAGAAGTATTATGCTCTGCCATTGAGCTAATGAGATTAGAAGTATAGTTATACTTATACTATCTACTTTTAATTACTTTCATGGCATCTCCATTTTCGATCAAAATTGCCTGAAGTAAGATAGAAGGTTTATTGTAGGCCTTAATATGATAGTAATTAATAATACATTCTTTATAATTACTTGGAGTTAAACCAGCAACATGTTCATGAGACACATAAAATGCCTTTGGGAACTTAAATTCTTGAAGTACTACTTCTACATTTTGATGAGAAAAGTCAAAATTAATACCTACTATTTTAGGTCTATTTAAATTGACTATCTCAGAAAGCTCGATTTCCAGTCAAGGAAGTCTGCTTGAAAACATAGGATTAAAACTACTATATATATTAGTTTTTACTACATGACTATAATCCTCAATTCATGAAGGTTTTAAATTTGGTTTAGTAAAACCAGATTCAGTTATAACCCTCATACCAGGTATGTTACTTTGAGCTTGAGAACTAGATTCAGCTATAGATTCCATTACAGGTATGTTACTTTGAGCTTGAGAACTAGATTCGGCTATAGCTCCTATTCCTGGTATATTTATTGGAGCTTGAGAACCAGATTCAGCTACATTTTGCATAATATTACTTTGAATTTGAGAACTAGATTCATTTACATTTTGCATAATAGTACTTTGAACTTGAGAACTAGATGCAGCTATACTTTGTATAATAGTACTTTTATTTCCAACAAGAGAATTAACATCCGTAGGATTTAAAATACTTTGAATAGTGTTACTTTTATTTCCAACAAGAGAATTAACATCCATAGGATTTAAAATACTTTGAATAGTGTTACTATTAAAGTTCACAGGTCTAGGATTCACAGGTGTAGGATTTAAAATACTTGGGATAGTGTTACTATTAAAGTTCACAGGTCTAGGATTTGAAGTACTTTGGATAGTGTTACCACTAGAATTCATCGCATTATTCACATTGGAATTAATATTTGAATTAATTGAAGAATTACTTTGTAGACCCCTTAAACCATATTTATTCCCGTGAATTTCTTCACGGAATATAAAAGAATTTCTTGAACTACCACCTCGATTAAAAATGTTAACTTGGGAACTAGATCCCGATGGTACAGGTTCAACAGTAGGTCTAGACTCTACCGGTGTTGGTCTAGATTCTGCCCAGGGGTTATCTGGTCCATATTCTGGCCGTCATCTAGATTCTATTTGTGTTAGCCTAGATTCTCCTGGAGAGTCTGCTTCTTCAAAACATGAAAAGTCAAAGGTACCTTCCACTATCCTTTCCTTTAAAACAAGATCAAAATACTCAGTGTTCATTCCAGGTGCCATAGCATGTGCAACAGTTATATTATATTTAACAAAATAAAAAAAAATTACTAATGCAATTATTACTCTAGCTATTAATATTCTTTCGATAAATGTAAATATAAAAATAAATATATTATATAATAAATGTTTAATTCTGCCTCCCTTTAACAGAACTTTGTAAAGGTAAACTTACAAATGCATGAGGTTTAGGTGGACTTGATAATCCTCATTCTAAACTACTATATGATCTATTTAAATTACTTTGTAAAATATCAGTATAGAATCCTGGTATTAATCAAGGATTTCTACTTGCAACTTTACCATCTAATAATTGTCTGTAAACAATATATAAGAATAATCAAGCAGCTACTACACTAATGATAGATCCAACACTACTAATTAAATTTCATCCTGCAAAAGCATCAGGATAATCTCCAATTCTTCTAGGCATACCTTGTAAACCTAAGAAATGTTGAGGGAAGAATGTAACATTAACTCCAATAAATAATAATCAGAATTGTATTTTAGCTAAATGTAAGTCATAATTTAATCCTATTATTTTAGGGATTCAATAGTATCATCCTGCAAACATAGCAAATACAGCACCCATACTTAATACATAGTGGAAATGCGAATATGAAATTATAAAATTGATTTTATAATCTATACGTGGACTATATCATTATCTGATTTTATTTACAAAAGGTACTCTTTGTCATAAAGGATTTTTATATTGAATTCAATCTAACATGAACTCTGAATATTTTTTGAATTCTAAACTATCTTTAGGTTCATTTTTAAATTCTCTTATTAAAATAAACTGTTTAATTTTAGTTATTCTATAAAATTTAAAATCAGAATATAATCTATTTTTCATAAAATATTCGTATAAAAACACCATACCTTTTACATTTTGGTATTTATATGTTATAGAGTTATGAGATTTTCTAATTGAAACCGCAGGTTTATAATTAGGAATGACGTTATCTAAATTTAATTTACTAGTATATTCATTATTTTCAAATTCTAAGTTACATTCTATTCTATTACCTACATAATTATATACAATACTTCCATCTGTATCAACTAATCCTGCTAAATAAGGATCATTAGATTCAATATTGTAATTAGCTTCTTTATAATCTATACCTAAATAGTGACAAGATTTTTTGAATCCTTCTACTTTAAGTCTAATTAAACCATTAATATTATTAATTAAGAATATTATTTCTTCTTTTTTACTAATAATTCATATTGAATGTGGTTTATTTTTATCTGATCTAATTCGACCTAAATGTAGAGTATTTTGAATATAACTTAAAATTCTAATATCCCTATCATGTAATTTAATTCTAATTGTTTTTAAAACTAATTTTGAATTAATATTTCTAATATCAAAATTACCATTTCCATCTATAACACCTGCTAATCATTTAAAAAATTCACTCAAATTTTTACCTTTTAAATCAGATATTTGGCGTGTAGTCTCTGAGAATCCTTTACAGTTTTCTGCTGATTGTATGTCCGTATTTTTGCAAATAACAGGTTCATTGTTATTTTTACTATATATAGTTAGAAAACTATAGTTTCTAAAAACATCTATTTTTAAAAGATAATAATACAATATATATAGTAAACAACCACCTAAAAACATAGTTTCCAGCATATAGCCAAATGCGTAATAATTTTTTAAGTTATTAAGGCCCAATTGAGCAACTACATAATATGTATCATGGAATGCTATATCTAAGGATGCATTAGCTAAAACAACACCACTTACGAATTACATTAATTTAATCTTTCAAAGCTAAAAATATAGTTTTTATATGTACCATTTATTTCTGCATATTTTTTAATTATACTATGGCTAATATTTAAAGCTTTTTTAGCATCAGTAACTCCATCATATTTAGATAAAAAATTCATATTTTCATCATATACAAACACAGCTCTTTTAATGTGTTTATTATTTAACATATCATCTATTAATACTCTAGTTTCAGAATTATTGTATCAATTATTAATTTTAGGGCTATCTTCTATATTATAAGGTATATTAGTAAAATATCATTCACCTCTAAATAACGTTTGTTCTTTTATATAGCTAACTATAGTAGAATGATTCGTATTAATTTCTTTAGCTATAGTTAATACTGAAGGAAAAATTACTAATAATTGTTTAAACGAATTATAAATATAAACAGGATAAGCTGAATTAGCTTCCACTATTCTTCTTTTACTTTCAATAGAATGGTTTTTATTATAGAAAGGATTATTTTCACCTGTTAAGGCTCTAGCTATTAATCCTTTAGTTGCTTCACTATGTCTTCTATTTTTAGCTAATTCAGATAATAATTTTTTAGTTTCTTCTGTATGTTTATAACCTAAAGAAGAATAACCTTGTTTTAATATATTATAATAAGGTAAAATAGTAGTAATATAAAAAGTTTCTCTTACAGTTAACATATCTATATTTACAAACTCTAATATAAATAAACTAAAATTAAATTGACCATATTTAAGCAAAGCTTTTGTAATAGGCATATTAAAATTTTGTTTACTTTTTAAAAAAGAAGTATTAAGATAATTTTTCATTCTAGCCGCTAAATGTACTGAACTACCTACATAAGTATGTCCATTTATATTATTAACTAAAATATAAACACCTGATTTATCTTTTAATTCTTTTAATATTTGGCTTCTGTCTTCTTTAAAATTAGTATATGTATTGATGAAATTTATATTTTTTATATTATCTTCTGGCGTAAGCTCTTTATGAGTTGAATACTGACGAATAATAGTTTTATTATAATTTATACTATTATTTTTAAATTTTAACGTGTAATTTCACGGACTATATCTTCTTATGTTATTACTAACATAAGGATCGCGTGTAGTCTCTGAGGATCCTACTAAAACATTAGATATTTGTTGGTTTCCTGCTGATTGTTCAAAACTATGAATTGTCACTGAATTTATTAATTCTAGTACCATAGTTGTTAGAAGTTTCCAGCATATAGCGATCTTTTTAGGGAGAACTAAGTGGTTTATTAATCCTCCAATAGTAAACATAAATACGAATCCTAATGAAAATAACATAGAAGGTGTCATTTTAATAGATCCTCCATAACAAGTAGCTAATCAGGAGAATATTTTAATTCCAGTTGGAACTGCAATAATTAAAGTAGCAGCTGTGAAATAAGCTCTAGTATCTACATCTAAACCTACAGTATACATGTGATGCTAAACTGTTAATAAATATTGTCTATTTACCCATACATAATTGTATGCTTCTTTCACAAGAAGTGTCGGACTATATCTTCATCTTTATGCATTTCCTGTTTTATTTGTCACACTATTATTTAAATTAATTTGTTTTTGTAGAATTCTTACTTGTGACAATTCTTCATTTGTTAAATGTAATTTATTAGACACTTGATTATGAATAGTTAATCATTTTTCAAAAGAAAGAGCTTTTTTAGTATATAGTGGGAATACTTTAAAGTATGATATTACATCATTCAATACTTTAAATCCTGTAGCTGTATAACGATAAACATCTTGAGTTCCAGTTCTTAGTGTTACTTTACCAAACCCGAATAGTTCATTTACTTTATTTAGTATAAGACTATCCTTTTGATCTAATATATAACGCATTTTTATAACATGACCTAAAGTATATCTTGAATTTGTTGTAATAGATACATTAAAACATCCTTCAGCATCAGTAAATCCAGATAATCAGGCATCCTCTAATGTAATTAAAACAGCAGTATCATTTAACTTTATAGTTTCATCACCAAAACGGTTATTTAAAGCATCAACTCATAGAGCTAATTGTTTAATTCTATGATCTTGAGCTAGATTTCCGTTAAATAAAAAAGCTAAAAGTAAAACATGTGAAGGGTTATCTACCATTCATCTATAAAAATCATTATTTTTTCCACTCTTTCCTTGAGGGAAGTGTTTAACTACACCAATATTTAATTTAAATTGTATTTTATAAAGTATATCACTTTCTTTTTGAGTAAGAACAAAACGAACTCTTTTACCCTTATCATATGTTTGAATAGCACCATCTCCTTCTGCAAAGCCAATAAATCAAGTTAACCATTCATCTGATAGAGGGTCTTTGTTTTTAAATAATGTATTATAATAAGTATAAAATGCGGAAAATTTTAAAGATGTTTCGCGTGTAGTCTCTGAGACGCTCTGTTTGTTATCCTTTAAGAAATACAGGGACAGATTGTCTGCTGATTGAGTATAGCTAATTAGATTTTTACCATACAAGGTACTAATTAGCACTAAACTGTTCCAGCATATAGCGAAATTAATTATATTCCCTATATCACTATAGGGTGAAGCCATCGTTACTCAACTTCAAACAATGAAACCTAATATACCTATAGACATCATAGCATAAACCATACCAATATAACCAAATATTGGTTTATTAGAATTAGCTGAAATTGTTGTACTAATTATACCGAATCCGGGTACGATTAATATATAAACCTCTGGATGTCCGAAGAATCAGAAAAGATGTTGGAATAATATAGGATCTCCACCACCAGCTACTTCAAAGAATGATGTATTAAAGTTTCTATCTGTTAATATCATAGTAATTCCCTAATGGATCTTGATTTACGAGATCAGATCTCATGACAAATTTGTCTCAAAAGTATATATATTTAAGGTAAATACTCAATATGTTTCCATATTGTTGGGACTATATTTTACTTGTATAAGTTATACATTTTATTTAAATGATCTCAATTAAATTCAGTTCTTCCATTATTCATTTTAGACTTTATTTCAATTATTGTTTTTATTGATTCAGGCTGAGTATGGTTTTTATTTTCAACATATGTTAAAACTTTTCTTCAATCCTGATAATTACAATATTTACTTGAAAATAAAGAATGATTATCTAAATAATTTATTAATTTAAAATTTCCTTTTAAACTAGTTGTTCTTATTCTATATTCTGGTTTAGGTTTATCCATTCTAATTTCTTTAACAGAAGTAATTAAAAACTCAGCTATCAAATTTAAAAATTCATAATTATTTTCATTATTATGATCATTTTGTCTTTGAGATAATTCAAATTTACATTCTATTTTTGGATATTTTGTAACAAAAGTAGTTCTTACTGAAAAATGTCCATTCGCATCTATAAATCCCCCCAATCAATTATTTGATTCTATATTACTATAATCTTTAACTTTTTTTTCTATATTAAGAGGCACGCCTACAAATTTATTGTTTAATCAATCTATTAATTTATGTAAAGATATAATTTTAGGTGTTCTCATATAACCATTTATAATATTAGCAATTAAAATTAAACCTTCCATATTATTAATTGTAAAAATATAAGCATTAACACCTTTTTTTTTAGATATTGACCCGCAATTTATTTTTGATTGTAATATTAAAGCTAAAGGTAAATCTCTTGAATCGAATACTATTTGTATACTAGGGTAATTTAATTTACCTTTGGACGATCTTTCTAATATAGGTACTATTATAGAACCATCTCCTTCTATTAAACCAGCTAAATAAGAAGCAAATAGTGGATTAATTTTATTATTTGATGATGAACTGAATTTATTGTTTAATACAAGCTTTGGCGTACAGTCTCTGAAGATCCTTCTTAAATTCAAATTTAAGAAGTTTCCTGCTGATCAAATTATAGTAAAAACACATAATTCTTTCCAGCATATAGCCAAATTTAAAGCTGGCAGAACTTTACCAGCTAATACAGGTAATGATAATAATAATAATATAGCTGTAATACCTACTGCTCATCCAAATAAAGTTAATTTATGTAATTTTATACCAGGTGTTCTCATATTAGCTATTGTAGTTATAAAGTTAATAGCACCTAATAAACTACTTACCCCTGATAAGTGTAAAGCAAATATTGCTAAATCTACACTAGGTCCACTATGACTTTGTAATCCTGATAATGGAGGATAACAAATATGTTGATAACTTCATTTAAGGGTGCCAAATAGACACGTCTATAAATTAATGTTATACGCAATAATTTTTTTTTATTGTTCGGACTATACCATCATCCTTCAATAGAACGATATTTTATTTATTAATCGGTAGTTCTAGTAATTGTTTTCTTATTTTTCTAATAGTATCTCTAATTTTACTTAATTTTTCATAATCTCCTTTATTTTTTTTATAGGATCTAGCTCATATCTTATATTCTAAGGATTTTACCCCTTTCATTGTATTTTCAAAATAGTCAATAATATTTTCAATTGCCTTAGAGTTAGTTGTGTCTAAAATGTGATGATTACATCTTTCTTTGTATTTAACAGAGCTAGGGATATGTAATATTAATCTTATACTCTCTAAAACAATTCTATCCAGTTTTTGAGTTAAACCAAATCCGTGAACTATTCTCTCCGAATCTTTTGAAACTAAATAAAAACTACCTTCAGCTTCTATAAACCCTATAATTCAAGGCTTTTTCATAATACCTTGTATTTCATTTATATCAGTTAAAGATACATTGTTTCATACAGAAGATAAATAATTATCTCCCTTTTTGCTATTTTTAAGCATAAAAAGTTCTTTTTCTTTTTGTTCTTTATTCATATTATTATCATTAAGTATGTTTAAAGCTTTCTTAAATTTAATATAATCGAAGTATTTGCTAGTTAATAAAGGATATTTATCAAAAATAGGTAATAATGTACTTTCTATGTGTTTACGATCTCTTATAAAAAATTGTCCTTTATTATTATCTTTAGTTACAGAACCTATCCCTAACTCTTTTTTGACATAATAAAGTAATCTTAAATTATATCTAGATTGTACTAATTTATAAGATAATCCTCACTTACCATTAGAATAATTTATAGAAAAATTACCGCCACCATCTGTAACACCGACTAATCATTGTTCAAAATAAATTCTAGATGAAGGATGCTCTCCGTTTAGTCTCTGATGGATAAATTTATTTACCCAGGCGTGTTGTCTCCCTGAATCATACATTTTTACGTACGTACTTATTAATATAATAAAACATGAGTAGTATAAAATTTTTTGAAGAGTTTCACGCATCGAGGAGAGTTTTATTGCCTCTATGTTACCATAAAGCAACTCCTTATACTCAAGAGTTCACCCTGTACCTACACCACCTTCTATACAAGCTGAGAATATTAATAATAATAAACTAGGTGGTAATAATCAGAAACTAATATTATTTAATCTTGGAAATCGTTACCCTTTAAGTAATTTCTTACCCGGCCGGACTATGTCTTCATCATTATAAAATAAAATAATGAGCCTCCCGTGTAGTCTCTGAGGATCCTACTAATAATTAAATTAGACTAGCTATACTTCTGCATGAGCTAGCACAGTTATTAATTATCATGGTTTCCTGCACATTCTTCCCATGTATATATAATTGTTACGATTAATTCGGTCAATATAATAACCTTACGATAAACTATCTAATTAAGTGTATATATATCTGTTAAATGAAAATTATATTTTTCAATTTCGAGAGATTCTATGCATATAGGGAAGTAATAATATAAAAATTCACATCTTTATACGGCATTTTCCTTTTTAAATTAAATATAAAAATCTATAAAATATACTTAATTTAAATGATTTCAATAAAATATTGTTCTTTTTAAATTCATATTGTTTTTTAATTTATTTATTTCTGTTATTCCTTCCTTAGTATAATGTTGATTATTTAATATTAACTCTACAGCTTTTTTTCAGTCAAGATAATCTAGATATTTTAAAGTAAACAAAGGAAATCTTTCAAAATAATTTATGATTATTGATAATGAAGATTTACTTGACGCCGTTAATGTAAAATATTCATTTCCAGTGGAATTTTGTTTTCTAGTTCTTAGATTACAATTTAAAAAGTTAGATATATCTTGTAATACATTTTCATAACTACATTTTGTTATGGGATCTAACATTCTTTGTTGTAGTTTTAATTTACAAGAAATTTTTCTTTTTTCTTTATTAACTGTATGTTGTATAGAAAAACTACCCTTTGAATCTATAAATCCTGCTAATCAACTATCTAAATAAATATCTTTTTTTTTTAATGATAATTTTTCTATATTATCACTATGATTTGTATTAATTCAATCTATTAATTTATGAACTTGATGTATTTTAGGTGTTCTTAATTCCCCATTAATATGATAGATAATTTTTTTTAAGCCTTTTACAGATGTAATAGTTAATATACAAACATTATTTTTTGGTTTATATATTATAAATCCATAACCTATAAAATCTAATAGTTTAATAGCTAATTCTTTATTTTTTAATCCTAAAGTTATACGAAATATAGAATTATGTTTCTTTTTTAAATTTTGATTAGGTATACAGATGTGCCCACCACCTTCAAATAAACCGGCTAAATAAGTACTAAATGTACTTATTTCAATATTTCATCTTACTTTCTTTTAGAAATAAAAACATCAATATAATTATTTAGATTGTTTGTTAATTCTAATGAAAAATAACATATACTTATTATACAAATAAATAATATAGTTATAGCCAATATAACGTATATAATATTTATCTTTTTATTAATATGTATTAATCTATAGATTGAATTGACAATTTTTTCCTTTTTATTAGGGAATATATAATTAATAAATTTTAATTCAGGTTTATCTTTTAAATAATATCTAAATAAAATTTGAATAGTTATAATAATAAGTAGTCATAAAGATATTATACTAAGACCGTGAATACAATAAAGTAATATTTCTAAAGGACTATCTAATGTATTTAAGTTTATAAATTTATTAATATTATTATTAGATCCGATATTATTAAGAGTATTTAAAGATTCTGTGTTATCATTAACATTTTTTAATCTAGACGCTTGTGTTTGAGAATTAATAGCACTAGCCCCTACATGTAAAATAGCTCCTGTTAAACCCCCTGCCATTATAATACCAGCTTTTTGTATGGGAGGTAAAGATGATTTAGATATTCCTTTTCCCACACTTCCTGCTACAGTTCCAATTGTTGCAGCTAATCCTATATTAGTACCTAAACTAGATATCCCTTGTGCTACTTGATTTGCAGCTTCTTTATCTAAGACGATTTTCCCTTTTAAAGTAACATCTGACTTAGAAATTTCTTTTTCAGGAACAATGTTAAGAGCCATTATATCTGAGTTATAATTATTTCAAAATAAATGAACGAAATATATAGTTAAAAAAGTCAATGTAAATATTTGTAAATATTTAATTACATTATTACTAGAAAATTTTCAGTTATTTAAAACAAACAGCGTTAATAAATAAAAAAACAAAATAAGTAATATTTCAGCTACAAAATATAATAATCCATAATTATATATAGTATAAAATGATATTAATAAAGCAACTGTTAAAATAATAATTAAGATTATTTTATCATCATTTTCTGGTTTATTTGAATAACTTTTTTTATTATTTATAGTTTTTATAGATTTTTCAAGAGATCCTTTTTCTTTTGCCATATCAGGACCTCCTACCATTAAAGGCATTAAGAAGTTACCAAACCCTCCTATTAAAGCAGGCATAACCATGAAGAATATCATTAATATAGCGTGAGCTGTTATTATACTGTTATATAATTGATTATTTGCTATAAATTGAACTCCTGGTCCACTTAATTCTAATCTTATTAATACAGAAAATGCTGTACCTAATAATCCAGAAAATAAGGCAAATATTAAATATAATGTTCCTATATCTTTGGCATTAGTAGAAGTAAATCATCTTTCTATACCCATTGACATTTGAGATTTTAAGTTATCTTTATTCAAATTAATATATAGAGATATTGTATAAATTAAGTAAATTTTATTTATCTGCTTATAAGCAAAAATTTAATGCAATATTCTTCAAAAATTTTAAATATAATATTTAGTGTTAGCTTTATATAAATATATTAGCATAAACAAAACTAGCCTTAATAAAGAGCTTTATAAATTATTTTCTATAATTTTTTATAGTAACTTATTATATAGATTTAATTTAAAATAATGGAGGAATCGAACCTCAAACTTTTAATTTGCAATTAAAGTGTAAACCTTTTACAATCATCATTTTTTGTTATACTTAACTTTATAGCTTGCGCTATTTTTTTAACAAAAAAATGTAAAACTAAATATAACTAGAATATGTACTATGGCTTCTAAATTAATTATTTAACTTTTTGTGTGCTAGCTACTGCGCATAAATCTATTAAAGTATTTTCTAATATACTTATACCAGGCATTATTATTAAATAATAAGCAAAGTATAAAGCTGTACTTATTTGTCCAAATTCTATAAATGGACTTTCAACATGTTTAGCACCTAATTGTAATAATAATAAAAAATTAGTTACAAATAAATAGAATGCTATCTTACTTAAAGGTCTAAATTGTAAACCTTTAGTAATTCCTAAATCTGTTTTAGGTAATACCATTAAAATTACTAATGATGCGAACATAGCTATTACACCTAATAATTTATTAGGTATAGATCTTAATATAGCATAGAATGGTAATAAATATCATTCAGGTACTATAGCTGCCGGTGTTTGCATTGGATTAGCCATTATATAATTTTCACTATCACCTAATACATTAGGCATGAAGAATACAAATATACTTAATCCAAACATAAATAAAAATATTGTTATTAAATCTTTAAATAAGTAATATGGTGCAAATGGTATTCTATCATAATATGCAGGTGTACCTAAAGGGTTACTTGCTCCAGCTGTTTCATGAACAGCTATTAAATGCATAATTACTAATGCAGCTAATACAAATGGTAATACAAAATGTAATGCAAAAAATCTGTTTAAAGTTGCATTATTTACAGAGAAACCTCCTCATATAAACTCAACAATATCTTGTCCTATTCATGGAATAGCACTTATTAAATTTGTAATAACTGTAGCTCCTCATAGAGACATTTGTCCATAAGGTAATACATACGTACTTACTTTTATGTGCTAGTTGCACTAGGAATAAAAGCTGTAATATCTTTAGAGTTCGAATATTACATTTATCTAAGATAAAAAGTTTCGACTGTGCATTAAGCAGCATTTCAGCTACCCACTAGTGACCCAGTCTGTCGCGATTATATGGATAACCGACGATCTCTTATATTATATATATATTTTGATCGTTTTCACTAGTATTGCCAAAGAAATAAATATTTCTTCAATGACTCTGTCAAGTCATTCTGCTTTAAGTTTTATTTTTTTCCATAAATTACATAAAACTTATTACTTGCAGGACTATAATTATAATATTTAATAAATTTAAGAACTAGCGACATAATTTAATATTCAACGGCCTTTTAAAATACGGCTAGGTGTTTTTAAAGTTCTTTGTATTGTTTTAGTAGAACAATTTAAAGCTCTTGCTGTATCAACTATACTATTAAATTCTCCATATACTATATTATTTAATTCTTTAACAATAATAGCTTTAGATCTTTTTTTCATATTTAAAATACCTTGTTCAGTATAATTAATATTATTTTTATTTAAAGCTGATTGTCTCATACTTTCTATAGTCTCTGGTGAAAATGATTTACCTTTATTTAAAGCACTTATCTTTTGTCTACGCTTTTCACTATAATTTGTTTTCATTTTTATTCTAGTTATTTCTGTATGTTTATAACCAAAGCTACTTCCTGCTTCTGTTAATATATTATAATCAGGTAATAGAGATTTTAAATAAAAATCTTCTAAATTAAATAATTCTTTATTATTTTCTTGATTAACTATTTTTGGAAATAATTCTAAAACAATAAAAACAAAATTATGTAAACCATATTTTTTTACTGAATTTTTAACTATTTTACTACCATTAAAATAAATTAAATGATTTGTAAATCTTGAATTTATTCTATCTGTAGAAGCAGATCCTATATAATAACTTAATGTTTCTTTATTTAAAATCATATAAATACCACTAAGTCCTTTAGTTTCTTTAGCAATATTTTTACGAACAGAATCTTCATTTATATTATCATATATAAAAACAGGTTTTAAGTTTTTATAATGTAAAAAATTTTTAATACGGTTACTAGCTTTATTTTTTTTATCCGTGCGTAAGCTATAAATAGCAGACGTTGAATAATATCTTCTATTATTGTGCAGCTTTGCATTCGCAGCTGTTTTATTATAAATATTATAATCATTTTGGGCTATGTTAAAGTAACCCAAGAATCCTATACCCATCATTAAGATAAGTATAATTACACCTAAGATTCAAGCTAATGTTCTTGGTGATCTATATGATCCATAGTAGAATCCTCTTCCTATATGTAAATACACTAAAAAGAAGAAAGCTGATGCAGTGTTACTATGTAAATAACGGATTAATCATCCATTGTTTACATCACGCATAATATGTTCTACAGAATTAAATGCTTCAGCTACACTAGGGTTATAATGCATAGCTAATGTTACTCCTGTAATTATTTGTATACCTAAACATAAACCTAATAATGAACCAAAGTTTCATAAATAGCTTATATTAGTTGGTTGTGAATGATCAATTATATAAGCATTAAGTAATTTTAATAAAGGATGACTTTTTAATATTCTCATTGACTTTTTGATAAATAATTTGACACACAGTTTATTTATAGCTTTAGCTTGTATAGAAGCAAACTAAGCAGCACTGTATAATTTAGTTTTATTAGTACTGTAATTAATACAAATTATAATTTATGCAAAGCTGTTTTATTCTACATAAAAGGTACTATAGGCTCGACCTAAGATTTTTTATATAGCACGCCACTAATATACTTGATAATGTTATAATATTAATTATATCGTTAAATATAGACACAAAAGTAAATATAGATATATAGAAACAAATTGCCAATAATATATATAATGCATAGTCTGTTACTATACCTGTATGTAAACTTGATATTGTTTTACTTACTCTTTGTAATGATAAACCTATACCATAAGGACCTACTCATTCTATACTTCCTTTATCTAAGATTTTAGTAGTTTGACCACCAAGGTCTAATACTGTATTTACTATATATTTATTATAGAAATATTCTATTAAAAAACGTTGATTAAAGAAACCGAATATATAATATCCGATATTAGATAATTTGAAGTTTGTTACACTGCTAGACATAAATTCAGGATAAATTATAGCTAAAACTGAGAATGATATTGTAAATATAAAAGGTAATAATTTAAATATAGTAGGTACAGCAAACTCTGTATCAATTAATATTTCATGCATAGGATGTATGAATATACTATTATCAATAAAAAACCCTGAACCTAAACCTATAAATACATCTTTAGTTAAGTAACCAAAATATATAGAGAATATAGCTAATATTACTAAAGGTAAACTTAAGAATATATCTCCTTCATGTGCATTTTTATAATATTGTATAGGTCCGTTAGGATTAGCTATAAATGTTAAATAAATTACTTTAACTGAATATAGTGTTGTAAATATAGCACCGATAGTAGCTATAAAATAAACACTAATACTACTGAAATGATATTGACCAAATGCAGATTCTAAGATAAAATCTTTACTATAGAATCCTGTCATGAAAGGGAAAGCTACTAAACTAAGGCTAGCTATTAATATTACTGTATAAGTTAAAGGTAAGAATGATATTAATCCACCATATCTTCTTAAATCCTGATTATCAGCTACAGCATGAATTACAGCACCTGCACCTAAGAATAATAATCCTTTATAGAAAGCATGATTTACTAAATGGAATATTGCTATATTGTATGATGATAAACCTATAGCAATAACCATCATACCTAATTGACTCATAGTAGAATAAGCTATAATTTTTTTTATATCTTGTTGGAATAAACCTATTAATGAACTAAATACTGTAGTAACAGCACCTAATCATAAACATATTAATAATACTGTAGAACTATATTCTATCAATGGTGATGAACGTATTAATAAATATACTCCGGCTGTAACCATAGTAGCAGCATGAATTAACGCAGAAACAGGTGTAGGACCTTCCATCGCCATAGGTAATCAAATATGAAGACCTACTTGTGAACTTTTAGCCATTGCACCTATTAATAAACATATACCTATAATAGTTATTATATTTTCATTAATATAAGGAGCTAATGAAAATACTATACTATAATCTAAATTACCTAAAGATCATAATATTATAAACATTCCTATAGTTAAGAAAGCATCACCTACTCTATTTGTTAAGAATGCAGATAAAGAACTTTGATTTGCAGCTATTCTAGTGAATCAGAAACTCACTAATAAATAAGAACAAACACCAACACCTTCTCAACCTACAAACATTAATAAATAATTATTACCTGTTACTAAGATAATCATCATGAAAGTAAATAAACTTAAATAACTAAAAAATCTTTGACTATGAGGATCATGACTCATATAACCTATAGAGTAAAAATGTACTAAAGAACTTATTATTAATACAGGTATTAGCATTGAGACTGTTAAACTATCAAATTGAAAATTTCATGCTATATTAAATGATTCACTGTCCAATCATTTAAATAAATTAATTGATACTGGGTTATTATTAAATCCAATTTCAAAGAATCCTATTATAGCAAATGTTGTAGTCATAAATATAGTTATACAACTTAATATACGACTACCTGATATACCAATTTTTCTACCAAAAAAACCAGATGCTATTGAACCTAATAATGGTAATATAATTATACTCAAATACATTATTTATATTCTATTGCTATACTTCCTCTAAGTCTATAAAAGGCTACTAATATAGCTAAACCTATAGCAGATTCTGCTCCAGCAATAACGATAATATATATAGCATACGTTTGTCCTATAATATCATCAATATTTATAGAACTTATCAAAATTAAGAATGTAATAGATACTAACATTATCTCGATGGAAATTAACATTAATATTATATTTTTTCTATTAAATACGAATCCTAAAATTCCTATTAAAAAAAGTATTAAAGTTAAACTCATTTAATTAATTAATTAATATTTTGTAAATTTGTCCTAAAGATATAATAGATTCGAACTATTATCAAGACATCCGTAGTATCTTATTCTACCATTAAACTAATATCTTTTACCTTCCGGTCAAGGACTAAGTCCTTGGGCCTATAAAGGGGTATAGTGAAATTACTATATGTATGTATATTTACAATTATGCATTATATAATCAATTTAAAAATGTTGGTAAATCTGTAGATTGGAATACAAGAGGCATTGAGCTATGTAATATTCCGCATATTTCAGAACATTGACCATAAAATACACCTGGTCTATTAACAAATATTGATAATTGATTTAATCTACCTGGATATGCATCACATTTAATACCTAAAGCTGGACAAGCTAATGAGTGTATAACATCACCACTAGTAGCTACTAATCTTGTATGAGTTAATTCAGGTAACATAACTCTATTATCCACTTCTAACATTCTTAACCCACCGTCTTCTAAATCTGAATCTGGTACAATATAAGAATCAAATTCTATAAATTCACCATCTGAATTTATAAAATCAGGATATTGATAACTTCAATATCATTGATGCGAAATAAGTTATAACTTATTTCTCGACTGTACATTAAGCAGCTATTATATTAGCCACCCACAAGTGACCCAGTCTGTTGCAATAGATATAAAAAAATAAAAACTATCTACTGACAGTCTTGTATTATTATTAACCCGAGACAGGCGATATTGAAAAAATAATAATATGTTAACTGTTTTCACTCGTGTCGCCAAAAAAGAGAATATCTTCTTTAAGTTCCCTGTCGAGAACTTAGAAACTAATAAATTAAAACTTATACTATATAGTATGTTAACTAAATATGGCTCTATTACCTAGTTACTTTTCTTTATTAATTTCACGACTATTATTTATATTATACATTTATTAAAAGAACTTATACTTATTGGTTATTTTTTATATCTAGTTTATATTTCATACTAGGTATTACATAAGGTAATAACAAATTTCTTAATTTAGGTATAGAATCTTTTGTAATATATATAGAGTAATGACCCTCTATGTTTTGAATTGTACAATTTAAACCATATAGTCTTATTAATATATTTGTTAATATCTTTACCTCTTCCAATTTAAAACAATTCGTCGCAATTCTTACTCCATTACCTGTTCAACATCCGTCATCCATGATTCATACAGCAAGAGCTAAAGGAGTAATATAAAACTCTAAATTAGGATTTATATATTTTACACCTTTTTTATAAAATAGTTTATGTATTCAATTAAAACTTCTAAAAGTAAAAGTATTAAATTCATAACCGTAATATTCTTTACCTTTAAGTATTCTTGTATATTTTCTAGGTTCCAAATTTGAACAATAACCTCTCTGTAAATAAAATTCATATAATCAAAATAAATAATCTTTATGAACAATGCTTTGTCTATAACAAAATCTAGTTCCTTCGATTGTTCTAGCACTTGCGTAAGCATCTCCTAATAAAGAACCTACTAGTACAGATAATACATCTTGATTGTGAGGTCCTATTCTATTAGATGCTCTAATTTTTGTATGAAATGCTTTTTTGAATTGTAAGTTAGGCTCTGCATTCCATTTATGTAAATAACCGATATCCTTGACTTGAGCTAGTCAATTAGAAGATAAATAAGTATTATTATTTTCACCAGTTAAACTATATAGCTTACTGGTATCTTTTATTTTATAAAAAATGTATACTATAAATAATTTAAGGCCACCGAATAAGAAACCTTCAGCTATAATAGTTAATGATGGATCATTCACTTCATCCATTAAATATAATAATTTAAATGAAGGGAAAGCAATTAATATTAAAACTAATGCTGGTGTAATAGTTCATATTAATTCTATCAATGTCGATTAAACTTAAGTACTTTCATACTTAACCGGACTATATCTTACTTTATATCTATAAAGTTTCCACGTTTAGTCTCTGAGGATCCTACTTATTTTGGTTTCCTGCTGATAATCCATTGTACATCCTTTGGGGTTATCACTCATAAAGTTTATATATTATTATCTTTATAGTACCTAAAGGCTTTAGGAGTTTCCAGCATATAGTGGAATTTTTCTCTTAGTTTTTTTAATTCTATTTAATACTTACGAATTTATATCTATTTTTAAATATTTTACCTGAGTTTATATAAAGTTTTACAGTATTAGCACTAATTTCTAAAAATTTAGCAGCTTTTCTTATCGAAACAAAACTACCTATTAATTTAAAGCCTTCTGAATCACATTTTTCTAATATATCTACAGAATAACCTCTGGCAATACTCATCTTTAATAAAGTTTCTTCCTCCCGGCCCAGGACTAGGTCCATGGGCCTAGGCCGAAGGGCAGAATGTTTATGACCTGAAGAACTACCTGCTATTTTTAAAGTATTATATTTAGGATTTAATTTATCCATATAATATTGTTCTCTTTCTGTTAAATCTTTAATATCACAATATTCTAATATATCTAATGAAAAATTAGAATAACCATATTTAATTAAAGCTCTACTTATTACAAGGCTTTCTCTGTTTTTTAAATAACTAAGATTAAAATATCTAATAAATCTTTTTGCTAAATCTATAGATTGACCAATATATATATCATTCGTTACTTTATTGGTTCATTTATAAATCCCTGATTTATTTTTATTTTCTTTTATAATTAATTTTCTCATAGAGAAAGCATCTTCATAAAACTTTATACTGTTAACAAAAGAAGTACTATAAAACTTTATACTCTGAATATTAAAATTAAAACACTTTTGAGAAGGCACACTTCTACCATGATTTAAATATTTATGAGATATAGGTGAATTTTTCATAGCGAAATTTTTTACTATTGAAAATAATATTCATCCTACAGCAAATAATATTAAAACTAAATAATACATAATATTATCGTGTAATTCTATTAATCCTTCCATTTGTGGAGTAGCACTATCTTGGAAATAAATACCTCATGCTTCCGGAGCATCAAAGCTAATAATTGAATTTAATATATTTGTCATTTTATTTTTAATATCCATTTCTAAATAAAAAATTTTTAATTACGTTTATACGCACCCACCACCATCCCTGCTAATTAATTAGTAATTAACACCAACTAATATGCTGATAAATTTTATTAAGCAACATATAATAATAATAATGCCATCATTAATGCAAATAACGCAGTAGCTTCTGAGAAAGCAAATCCTAAAATAGAATAAGAGAATAATTGATTTTTTAATGAAGGGTTTCTAGCTACACCTAATATTAAGCAACCGAAAACTACTCCAATTCCTACTCCTGCTCCTGCTAATCCTACAGTAGCTAACCCTGCTCCTATTATTTTTGAAGATTGTAACATATTTATGTTATAATAATAATAAAATGATCATAATTTATTTACTAGCTTTGTATAGGTGGAACCTATGGCCCATTGACTTAGAATAAAAATTTCATAAAATAAAAAGGGCACTAGAGGCACGCCTAGCTTTATTTTTTTTTTATAAAAAAAATAGCAATAAAGTTTATTCATAGTAATGCTTCACATAAAGCTACTAAACAATGAAACTTATAGTCAGTTCGCATAAAACGAAGTTAGCTAAACATCCGATTATTTATTTTCTGCGCCAGCTACAAAAAATGTATTGATAAAATTTTTAGTAGATTGTACATTAAAATAATTATAAGATTGTCTACTATCTATTTTTAAGGCTCCTTTACCTAATTCAAATACAAAACCTGCTGTAATTATACCTATAAATAATAATACAATAATTAAACCATATATACCATTTTCATAACTACTTAATCCATAGGGGTATATTACTAATATTTCTAAATCTAATAATAAATAAACCAATGCAAAGATAAAAAATTTTACACCAAATTGTGTTCTATTTTGACCTAAAAAACTATGAAAACCACATTCAAATATACTATATTTTTCCTGGTAAGGGTTATGTGGAGCTAATATAAAATTTAAAGCTAAAAATAATATAGCTATTATACATACAAAAATAAAAAGAAAAGTTGTACCACTCATTAACTATTAAATATTAATTGTACCAATATGGTACTCATACTAAGTCATTCTTTGTTCATAAATAAGAATAATAATATAGTTAAAGTAAGGATAGATATAATAAAGGATATAGAACTAGATAGAACTATATTTTTATAATTATATTCTACACTTTTTATATTTTTTTTGTTAGCGCCAGTTACATTATTATTATAAACATTACCTTTTAATTTGAATAGCTTTAGCTCGCTTAGCTCGCTTCGTAAGTTAAGCCCTAATAAAGTATTTACTTTATAATCCGATTTACTAAAGAACATTTCTTTAACAATAGTTAAATAATATATCCCCCCTATAACACTAGTTAATATAGCAATTAAAGTTATGAAATATAAACCTTTATCTAAAGCAGCGCTTAATACCATTTGTTTACCAAAGAACCCCACTAAAGGAGGTATTCCAGCAAATGAAAATATAGTAATAGTTAAACTTAAAGCTAAAACAGGATTTATAAAGAAATAACCTTTTAATTGTGTTATTAATTGAATAGGTGAATTTGTTTTATCTAATAATTCGTCATGTTCTTTATTATCGCTAGTATAGCAATATAATGAATAACCTATAGCTAATAATATAATAAATGCATTTAAATTACTAATTATATATTGAGTTAAATAAAATATAAGTGCTTGTATTGATTCAATACTAGAAATACTTAAAGCTAATAGCATAAATCCAACATGTGAAATTGTACTATAAGCTAATAATCTTTTAATTCTAAATTGAGTTAAACCTACTATAGTACCTACAACTAATGAGAATAATGAACTAATTAACAATATAATTGTTCAATTATTCATAGTGATATCTGCATTAGTATAATATACTAATTGTAATAATAAGATTAATATAGATACTTTAGCTATTAATGCCACAAAAGTAGTAACAATAGTAGGTATAGCATCATAAACGTCAGGAGATCAAAAATGAAATGGTGCTGCACTAATTTTAAATAAAAATCCCACAGTAAATATAACTAAGGATAAACTTATATAATTAGGTGAATATCATAAATCATTAGTAGCTTCGCTACGTATATCACTAATACTTGTAATAATATATAAACTATCTAAACTAGTACTACCACTATTAGCGTATAATAATGCAGTACCCAATAATATAAAACAAGAACTTAACCCTCCTAATAAGAAATAAATTAACCCTCCAGTAGTAGATAATTCAGAGTTTCTATATACAGTACTTAAAATATATAAACCATAACTTTGTAATTCAATAGATAAAAATATAGTAATTAAATCATTACTAGACATTAAGAATATAGCACCACTAACAATAAATAATAAAATTAAAGGATATTCTATAATTTTTAAATGTTCACCCATTTTATTAATAATTTTAGTATTATAATATATAAATTTATTAAATAAAAGATCTTTGATTGAAGAATATTCTGATACTCATACTTTTCTAGGATAAAAACTAGTTAAGGTTAAAATAAAAATAGTAACAATAAAAACAAAAATATGAAATATTTGTGTAAGATTGTTAATTAATAATAAACCCCCATGTAGCCCTATTCCTTTAGTTACTACAGTTAAAGAAGTATAATCATGTACTATACAATATAGTAAAATAAGTATGGCTATTCTATTATATAAAATAGCTACATCACGTCTTAAATTAACGGCATTCGAAAGTAAAAGAGATAAAATAGAAATAATTATCATAATACTAAGCCTGAGAAGAGAATCGAACTCTTATTACCAATGTATGAGATCAGTGTTCTAACCGTTGAACTACTTAGGCATAAGCTACTGTTAATATTGCTATGTAATGTTTCGCATAAAGCTATGAATAATAAGGGTGGAAACCCTGGTTCGAACAGGGAACTTGCTATGCCACAAATAGCTGCTCTACCGATTGAACTATAACCACCTTTCCCCTATATCCAGCGTAATGATGGTGGAAGGCTTTATCTCGAGGTGATTCGAACACCCACTATTGAATACCAAAAATTCATGATTTACCTATTAATCTACGAGATATGATATAAATAATAGGAGTCGAACCTACATGAATATAAATTCAATGGCTCCTAAAACCACCCCGTCTACCTATTCCGGCATATTTATATAGGATTTGTAGGAATCGAACCTACATCTTTATGATTAAAAGTCATATGCATTCACCGTTATACTAAAACCCCGGCCCTAGCTATTGCTCGTGATAAGATTCGAACTTACAACCTAAATAGCTTCAATATTTCGCTCAACCAATTGAGCTTCACAAGCTTGGAGAAACTAGGAATCGAACCTAGGCTTTTAACGTGCAAAGTTAACATTCTACCAATTGAATTATATCCCCTAATATCCAAGAAAGGACTTGAACCTTCAAGACCGAAGTCTACAAAGCTTAAGTTTGTTGTGTTTACCAATTTCACCACTTGGACATGTAGGGCTAAAGTGACTTGAACACTTATTATTACTGTTATGAGCAGTATGCTTTACCGATTAAGCTATAACCCCTTTAGTCTTTTTTTAATTAGATTTTTTTTTGTAAAAAAAAAATAGTGCAAGCTAGTGCCTATATAATAATATATATATATATTTCAGAACATTGACCATAAAATACACCTGGTCTATTAACAAATATTGATAATTGATTTAATCTACCTGCTATCCCAACTACTTATTTTAGGTAGACCACAAAACTTTTATGCGAAGCATAACAAGGTAAGTAACATTAAATACGCGGACAAAGGAATTGCACCCATATTTTTCGATCATGAGCCGAACGTGTTTCTATTACACTAATCCGCTATAGACTAGACAGGGATCGAACCTGCGATGGTAGCATTGAAAGAGCTATGTCGTAACCACTTGACTACTAATCCTCTAGTGGCCTCCCCGATTTTATATTTATATAAAATATAGAGCGTAGCTATGGTGGAGGGCTTTATAAAGATAACTTTATATATTTAAGATGTAGCTTTAGGGCTCCGATTCGCATAAAAATCCCTAGCTTTAATTTACTATTAAATTTAGTTTTTTGTACTCTTTGAAAAGAGAAATTTTACATTTTTAGCTACAGAAGACAATATATTTATAATGTCATCGACACTAGCATCCACTAATTGAATCATTTTGGTTAGGCGGAGCCTAGCAAACTCTAGGTGAGCCTTTAAATATATTTAAATATAGGATTAAAATTTTACCTTTCTTAACTTAGTAATTTGAATATTCATTTGTGTGCGGCTTCGCAGCGATTAATTTAATAATATTTACTTTAAGGAGCTCTCTATTAATTCTTGGTATTAGTTTACCTCCCAGTACTAGATCCTGTATTTTTTTCTGCTATTTTTTTTATTAATGCTAGGGCTCCTATTTATAGCTTGCGCAGAAAAAAAATACCTAAAGCTATAAATAAAGCTATAAATCGCCGGGAGACAAGCTGAGCTGCACATATATAAATATATTAGTTATACATTATATATAGTTAATATTGTTAAATGAAGCTCGATAGAGGTATCGCACCTCCGTCTATTGATTACAAAACAATTGCATTACTTTTATGCTAATCCAGCTATTAATAAAAATGATATATATATACATAGTATTTTATAAAATTAGTACTTTCATCTTACAAATCTCGAGATTCTTACAAAGAAAGCCTATTGTGTATTATTATAATACATATATTTAAGAGATATATTAAGATAAGCTTCGTGCCTATATGCTTTCAGCACTTATCTTTAACCAACTTAGCTTCCCTGCCGTGCTTATATAATATATTATCCTAGCGAACGATACATCCTCTGTATATATTATTAATATATACATATATATAAATAGTAGTCTATTACTAAATTAGCATGGTATTGATCTAAATATAAATATTTATGCGAAGCGACTAATACTAATTAATAAATATATTAATAGTAATATATTCATGCAATTTATATATTTAATAACAGGGCATATAAACAACAGGTAAACCATAGGTTAGTAACTATAACTTGTCATTTGCTAATAAAATTATAGCAAGTAACAAAATCATTCTTGTTCCTTTCGTACAAAAGTTCGTTCTTATTTTATTCTAATTTCCACTAGAAGATAGAAACCATACTGTCTCACGACGTATTTAACCCAGCTCATGTAACTTTTTAATCGACGAACAGTCGCACCCTACACAGTTTCTGCATCCATGAGGATAAGTTAAGCCGACATCGAGGTGCCAAACCGCGCACTCATTTTGTACACTCTTGCGCAAATTAGCCTGTTCTATTTGTTATCAGAATCTATAGCTTTCTTGCTTTAGCTTTATATATTAGCAATTATTGCTAACCTTAATTTCCTATTCTTTCAAAATGGTTCAGACTATGTCTTCATTTTATATATATATATTGATGAGCTTTAGCTCTAATTTTTCTTAACTTTTTAATTATAGCAAGTTAAATAGTGGCTACGAAACTGCACAAAATATTATTTTCCTGATATTCAACCTTTTATAGCAAATGAACCTACACGACGTGTATTATTAGCTATAGAATATGATATATTAGGATTAACATTTCCTCTAAATAAAGTTGAATGTAAAGATGTTTTTTGTAATCCACCTTTTCATTTTCTATAATGAACAGATCTATCTGCTCTATAACGTTTAGTTAGTCTACCATTAGTTTCTATTTTTATACCTTCAATATTTTTATATTGAATTGAATTAAATATTTCTTTATGTATATTTTTATTAGTATTATTCTCAATAGTCTGGTTATTACAATGGGTTTGTGTATAAGCTATAAATTTATCTAAATTTTGATGGTTATTTATACTCTTTGGTCTAGCTCAGGCGCTAGTCCTGTATTTATAGCTTGCGCTATTTTTTTTTCTGCGTAAGCTATAAAAATCTGAAAATAACGAAAGGTAAGATAAAATTTTACCATCTTTATATTTATTTAATATGTAGTTTCCACCTTCAGTATGTGTGAGATTAGTATCTGGAAAATTTACTCTTCCTAATATACTTAATATATTTTTTTTATAATTAAATGATTTTATTTTTTTTAATTTTAAAGCTAAAGCTTGAGTAAATAAATCACTATTAAATATAATAGATTTTAGATTTATTATATTATATTCTATTTTTTTACCTAAAATCTTATTTAATAATAAACTTAATTTATTTAATAAAGTTAATTTATTAAATTTTAATTGATTTAATGAATATAATAATTCATATTTTCTTAAGAAGATTAAATGTCTTTTAAGAAAAGTCTTAATTATTCTACTTCATACTTTTTTTAAGTATAAATTTTTTAATAATAAAAATTTACTTAGATATTTTAATTTATATTGTATAAATTTATTTTTATTTCAGAGCTTTAGCTTGCTAAGTAAGCTAAAGTTAGTGCCTTCAAAAACATTATATAAATTTATTATATTATTTTTATATAAAAATAAATAACGTTGCATTAAATAACTCTGTATTTTTTTGTTCACTTTAACATATTTTTTAAATAAATAATTTCTTTCTCTATTTAATGTAAATAAAGTAATAATTGCTTTATTATTTGTATATTGAATATCTGGATTACTAACATAAATTTTTCTTAATAAATTACGCCTTCTTTTCATAGTAATATATTTACCTGGATATATAAATCTTTTGTTATTATTCTTCTTAGTAGAAAAATATAAATTAAAATAACTTTGTATTATCTTATGAATATTAAGATGATGGCTTGGAATATTTTTTATAGTATTTTTATTATAAGAATATATAGTATCTTTTCATTCTTCAGAGAAAGAAGGTAAATACTTTGTTTTTCTTATATCAGCTATTTTATTATTTAAAGTAATTTTTTGAGGTACTTTAGATAATATAATATGTAGCTTGCGTCTTAATGTAGTATTTGTTTTCATAATAATTTTTTTTTCTTTTTTGTAATAATACAATATATAATAATAAAATGTTGGGTAGTAATAAAGGATTATTGCGTAGTAGCTTGCTTAATTTTAGCTTGCTAAAAGCAAACCAAGTAGCAGCAAGCTATGCATAACACTCACCATATAGTCGTTGAACGTTTTTATCTTATATTATGCTAAGATAAATTTCGCTTCAAGTTTACAATTAATGCGAAAGCTAGTAATTCTTGAAATTTACCCAATTTATAATAATTCTTTTAATAAAGATTAAAGGACAAACATCCCTAGCGTAGCTTTTCCAATAATCCAAGATCTTTCCTTATTGCATCTTGTGATCCTATGCTCTGCTTACGCAACTGTAAGATTTGTCGATAATCAAACAGTAAGGCAAGATTAAGCCGTTGAGCTTTTTAGATCTTCAAAACATAATTAGTTCGTATATAAATACGAATAACTATAAAACTTTAGTGTTAAACTTTAGGGCGGAGCCCACCAAGTATTACATAAAATTTTAAATTATCTCTAATTTCAGTATAGTCAAAATCTTACCTAAATTTTCGATATAAATATAATAGTATAACTTGTAGTATTTTTTTTCAAAAAAAAAAGAGCCCACCAAGTACTACACTAGAATTATATCAAAGTGAATATGATTTATATAAAAATAGCAAACAAAATAAAAATAATTATTAGACACACCTGTTTACTCTTTACAGGGTCTGTGCCCCACATAAACTGTCTCCTAGTAATAGTTCCTTCCCAAGGTTACCTATTTCTTAGTAAACTAAGAATATAGGCTGAACTAGGATGATATACTAACGCTTGTAGGTATATCAATTCATTCAAATGAAGAATCAAAATAAAGGTTTCTCATAGATATTTAATCAATTCCCTTCTAGTCTGAAAATTTTTCATCAAAATCTATCATTAGTAACAGTAAAGCTGCAAAGGGTCTTCTCGTCTAACTAGTGGTAAGCTGTATCTGCACAGCTATTCCAATTTCACTGAGTCAATCATAGAGACAGCTGTTGTATCGTTACACCATTCATGCAAGACCGCATTTAACGGCCAAGGCATTTCGCTACCTTAGGACCCTCACGTTAAGGCCGCCTTTAACCGGGGCTTCCGTCAATATCAAACAGTAATATATTCAATCATCTCTGTTAGCCTGCCGGCACCGGGCAGATATCACACTTTATACATAGATTTTTAATCTTTAAGCAAAGTGCTGTGTTTTAATTAAACAGTCGTACAACATTATTTTATGTTTCTTCCTCTTTACCTGATATTAATCAAGAATAATGAGCCCTACTTATCCCGAAGTTACGATAGTCAATTTGCCGAGTTCCTTTATGATTGTTATCTCAATTACGCCTTCGTATACTCTACTAGCTTACCGTAGTCGGTTTCTAGGTACGGTTACTATATCATGATATTTCCTGTACATTTTTCACTAGATAAATGTCGTCTCATAATAAAAGATTTTCTCATCGCTTCCATCTTTAGATAAAAAGCTTAGAGGCCGTTACTTAATTCTAACCATAAGCTTTAGGCGGATAGTAGATCTTGTAAGCACTAAATAAGATCTATTATTTAATGTATTTAGATAATTCTTCTTTTGTATTTTGATAGCTTACTAGGCTACACCTAAGAAAAAATTGCCAAAATCTACTATTCTTTTCGTTACTCATGTCACCATTCTCACTTGAATTAACATAACAAATTTATAAACTTGCTATTTAGCCTAATTCAACGTTCTGCTACCCCATAAATATGCAAGAATCCCTGCATTAATTTATGGACAAGGTTTCGGTATATTGTTTAGATCCGTTATATTTTCGATGCTTTTATAACTTAACAAGCGCTCTGTTACGAGGTCATAAAATTATGGCTGCTTCTAAGCCTATCTCCTTGTCGACTTTAATAAAAACTTTCTTACTTTCACTTAACAAATAATTTAGGAACCTTAACTCTTGTTCTGGGCTGTTTCCCTTTTGACATACAACCTTATCACTCTATGTCTGATCATTCAAGATATATCTTTGCCATTCCGAGTCTACATACTCACTGGTAAAATCTTCACGATTCCCCAATTTGCGCAATATAACACTGCCTGAGATTAAATTCTGTACCTGCTAAGATATTTACTTAAATTGCCTACTGTTATAGGTTTCGCAGAAAACCAGCTATCCTAGTCAGTATTGTCTTTCACTATACCTACCACGATTCTTCGGAGATTTTTGCCACAATCACCCGTTCGGACTTTTATAATCCTGATCATAGTAAAATCACTAGGCTTCGGGTCTAACTTTAGACACTAATCGTTATTTTAATGTTTGGTTTAACTACGAAATTTTCTCGCATCTAATGTTAACTTGGTGACCCATTATGCAAAAGGTACGTTCTTTAAACTAAATATATTAGAACTGCTTATAAAATTACTACTAACTTCTAATTACCTCACGGCCCATTATCTATCGCTTATGTATCATATTTAGTCTTTGAGGAAGGTTCCCCGTTCAAACAGTTTATAAACCATTTTACTTAATAGACTTATCTACTTTCGCTCACGCTATTCATAGAATCTCTTTTGATTTCTTTTCCTGAAGTTACTGAGATATTTCACTTCACTTCGTTTATTATTAAATTTATTCTAGAGCTTATATAACTAGGAATATATAATATTCTTTTTTATATAAAAATTGCTCTCCTTAATACATAGCTAGAATTGCATAATAATTTCTTTACATACTTACATTACTTGTTAAACAAGCTAATAAGTATAATTTATATATCTTATTTTTATTTCTAAATGTTCTAATAT